ATTTCTATGTATATTAAACTACTAAGATATCATATATTTATCTATATATATAACTTAATTTAGAACTTAATTGAATCTATTTTCATATATATAATATATATAACTTAATTGAATATATGAATATATATAACAGAACTTATTACTATATATAAGATAAGTTATTAATATAAAATAAGGTATTACTTTTGTTTCTTTTTTTTACTCTTTTACTTTTTTTTCTTTCATTTTTTTTTTTTGTTTTCTTTGTTATATTTCTTTTTCCTTCAGATGAATCTAAAACTCCATAATTTCTTTTTTTTTCACGGGTCGAAACAAAAATATCAGATGCATTGATATGGAAATATTTGGTACATGAATCCGCCGTCTGATATTCGGATATAGATATATATCTATATCCTATAATAGATATAAACAGCTCATCTTTTTCTCGAATCAAAGAAAGATATTCCAAAATGGACGGCTCTTGTGTTGTGACTCGGAATAAAATAAACGTTTGAAACGGAATAAAAATTTATTCCTATGGAGCATCCAGGAACAAGAAGATTTCATCGGAAATATCGACAAATTCTTGCGTAGTCCAAGGAAATAAAAAAAAAAAGTCCATTGCTACAATTTACAATTCCATCTCTATCGAATTTGAATATCAGAATAGCGGATCATAGTCATAATTCAATGGGTCAGGTCCACTTACTTTTTCTTTTGTTGAGTTCTTATCTTTCGATGGATTTGATTGGAATAATGGATAAAGTGAAAAGTAGGAATATTTGGCGATTCAATATTTTGATTCGGTAGATAGAATATTTTTGTCCCAGGGACAAAAATATTGAATAAATAATGAAACATGAGTAGGAGTATAAGAGCCTGTAGTGCCACAGTCGTCCTCCCATCCCAATACGCGGGATGTCTTATCCCTATATTATAATGAACAAATGTTCAACTTGATAACTATACTACTATAGTATAACAGTATACTCCTATAACTTATAACTCATTATAATAATATAACTCATTAATAACTTATTATGTAATGTATGTTATGTATATGGTTACTTTTTTTTATTACAAATATCAACCAATAGTTCTATTCCCCACTAAAAAATGAAGACTCAAGTTGGAGTTTTGTGGAAAAAGCCCCTTATCGGATTTGAACCGATGACTTACGCCTTACCATGGCGTTACTCTACCGCTGAGTTAAAAGGGCCCGTTTGATTCAATTCCTAAACGAGTCGAGTCACTAGCCCCTATGAGTCTACTGCATGTACCTGTGTATATAATACATGATAAATATATATATATATATGTCTGCATAGTGATAGTGGCTCATTCAAGAAAAAAAATTGTTTTTTTGTTAGGAAGTCCGGAGGAAAATACTAACCTTATACTTTATATATTTATTTGATATTTATCAAATAAATATCACTGCAATGAATTGTTTCAAGACCGACCTCAATTGCTTTGTTTTTATTCATTGAACCCCATCAGAACGAGATTCACTTGATTGATACACAATTAGATCTTAGACATAGATCTAAGATATTTGATATTTCATCGAAGCATGGGATGAATAGATTCGACTCGTACCCAGAATCCAACTCTTATCTTATCAATCTTATCTTATAAAAAAAACTTTCTATCGTTTCTTAATTCCCTGGGTTAGTGTGAGATAGGGATAGGCATATCTCATCTTAACAATGCGCGAATCAATGAGTGAAACTTGAAGAGTGGAGTTTCGCTTTTTTATCTGTCGGACCAATCACTCCCAGAATGGATCTTATACTTCATTATTACTTCTGTATCATTCCCATTATTATACATTACTTGATTAATATATAGAATATATAATTCAATTATAGAATATATAATATAACATAATTTTTTTGAAGATAAATATATATCTATAATAATGATGATAGATATAGTATATAATAATAATTATTAATATGAAATATAGAATGGTTCGTGAATGAAGAATCCAAAAATTCTATGAAATCACGAAAGGCAGAAAGCTTCTTCGGATCTAGTAGTCACACCATTACATATAAATTATATTGACTCGCATTAGATTGACAATTCCAAAAAACTTTTCATACTATGCTCAGAGTATGATGACGGTCGGGCGGGTATGCCCCCATCGTCTAGTGGTTTAGGACATCTCTCTTTCAAGGAGGCAACGGGGATTCGACTTCCCCTGGGGGTAGGATACTAGCAAAGGAAGTTGTTTATGTATTATCAATCAGCCAAAAATGGATTCTTCCTGGGTCGATGCCCGAGTGGTTAATGGGGACGGACTGTAAATTCGTTGGCAATATGTCTACGCTGGTTCAAATCCGGCTCGGCCCAATAATTCGCCGATCCATCGTGATATTCTATAACCAATTTGTCCTCTAGAAACAAACGACTGATACAGAGGAATAAAGAAAAAGGATCCATTTTTCTATTCCTATTTAGTTTTATTTGTTCCCACATATTCTGATCTTTCTGATTTTTTGAATAATATAGAGTAATATCAAGATCTCTAAAATAAATAGAAGGAAAGGAGTAAAATAAAGAAAGGAGTAAAGAAAAAAAGAATCTGTTTTTTTTTTTCAAAATGGATTAGCAATTGATTTGCCACGATTTGACAGACAATAGAATAGGATTACTCGTAATCCGTGCCGCTCTCACTAAAGTACTAAAGGAAAGTCCAGATATATGTGGATATATAACTCGTTTCTCTGTTATAACATAACACGAGAATTCTAGACAATTCTAAATAGAAATAAAAAAGTTTGAATGAAATCATAAGAATAGGTATGCTGTACACCTTATTTCCCTGGGATTGTAGTTCAATCGGTCAGAGCACCGCCCTGTCAAGGCGGAAGCTGCGGGTTCGAGCCCCGTCAGTCCCGACCTAGGATTGGATGGATCCTTCAATTCATCCTTCTATTTTCTGTGAAGAGGAGGGGAGCAGAATCTAATTATCCGCGGGGAATCCCTATTTCTTTCCTTTGTCGTTTCGCATTTATTATCGAACAAATAAAATACGGGAATTTTAATTACTTCTACTTCAAGTGGTACCGATTGATGGGGGAGAGACATATGTGGATTCTTACAATTGTTGGTAGCACCATATTCAGGATTCCAAGAGATATCGTACTTGTCTGCCTTTTTTCTTTCAGATCTATGGAAGGGAATAGCATACCCATATGCTTCCCTGGAGCACATACACAAATTGGGATTCTTTTATTGTACGATACAAAATAAACTTAACAGCATTACCCCGACAAAATCCTTTTCAGATTAAAACCACTTCCCGTTTTAGCTCCGATTTTGTATGACTTCAATGTATTCCTAATTGAAAACAATTGATCTATCCCATTTGCACACCGAATTTTTGATATATGTCCCAGTCCCGAAAGAGGATATTAATAAAAAAAAAAATCAAACAAAGATCCATCTCTCTTAGTGAGGAAATGAATAATCTTTGTTTCTTCCTATTTTTTTTCTTCCCAAGCTAAGGTCCTATTGAAGAAAAACCAAACTAAACTCCAAAATAGTTAATTTTTCGAAATATTAGATCTTTTATATCGAGACTCATCTTTCTCACACCTCTTTGTCTTCCAAGGAAATTAGATCTAAAAAAATTAGTTTAGAACTGAACCCCTCTTTTTTTCCATTTCACTTCTACTATTTTTTGTTTTTGGGGGGTTGGTAACCAATAAAAGTGGAAGATAGGTCCCTCATAAATCGGCTGATTATATAAGGAAGACGGCAGGTTATAGAAAGGAAAGAATGGAAAAGAATGGAAAAGAATGAGAAATTCAACGGGATTCTTGATTGGATCAGGAATTCCATTTTGTATTCCGTATGGATAAAAGATCTTCCTATGTTATACTATTCCATTCTCGACGATGAATCGATTTGATGGCCTATTTATTGTTATTCATAATATTGATCCAATTCAATATCATCAGGGTGCAATTCATCCCATTGAATTTACAGGAGAAATATTTATCATCTCTATGGGATTAGATCCCGAGTTATTGTGAAGCAAAAAAAAAAAAAACGATAAGATTATGGAAGTAAATATTCTTGCATTTATTGCTACTGCGCTGTTCATTCTAGTTCCTACTGCTTTTTTACTTATCATTTACGTAAAAACAGTCAGTCAAAATGATTAATTGAAATTTGAATACCTTTCTTAGTTCTTATCCATAATTGAAGAACTAAGAAAGGTATTCAAATTTCACGTCTTAAATGAAATGAGCGGACTAGAATCAGCATTCTATGCGATCCGAGTATGGTAGAAAGAAATATATGAACCTTTCCACCATACTATTTATTGTTGTATTAAAGTTGGACTCTATTGTATAAAGTGTATAAAGATATAGACTTAATTGAATATGTTTATGTTAATTAAGGATTAATATACAATATATATCTTCATATATGTACATAAAAATGACATATGTATAATGTACATGTAAATGGCACTCCAGTTCTAGTTCTTTGTTACATCCGTTTGATTTGTAGTGATTACGATCAGTCCGAAATAATCGAATGTAAACTTTTATTCTTATGTTTTACGGTTTACTAGGTTTCTTATTATTTCCAATATGGATCCTGGGACGGAATCCATCAATAAAATCAATGGAAGAAGATCATAGTATGGGCAGGCATATAGAATATATAAGAAAAAATGCATTCAATATAAATAGAATATATATAATTCAATAAATCCATATATAAAAAAAAGAAATAGAAATAAAAGAAGATCCTTTTTTTACTTTTAGCATTCCGAAGGAGTAGTTGATTGATCCGTTGACAGATGACCTAAGGAGTTCTATGAGAAATTCTTTGTATTTGGAAAAGGAAAAAGAGTAGTAGATCCTGCCTATTTCTAATGCTTGAACTATGATACGAAGTGAGTCAATAAAGCATAAAGAAGATTTCTAGGGGTCTAAAACAAGGGTAAGTGTGCAATATAATATGTAAATCGCCCAACACAAGATCTTATGAGGATCTTATTATGTGTAGTACTACCTTGGACAACGACTATAGTTGTCCTCGCTAGAAAATACGTAACCACGTAATAATAGAGCAACTTACTCCCTGAACAGTAAAGAGGGAAACAAATCAAATAAAAAAGGGGGTTCGGATGCTCCTAATTTTAATGTCCATATATAATTCTAGTAACAGCTAGTTCATCAAAATGAACTATTTAGGTTAGGAAGGATGGGGTTGGAAAAAATTTCATATCCTGTGTATACTTTTGACTTTCAAAATATGAACATGGGAACCATTAAAATATTTGTTTGTTTGATTCAAAGGTTAGTAGTCCTATATTACATTTATATTACTTTACTGTATTCCAGTGGAATTTTGAAATGTATCTATTTTTTTTTTAACGATTTGCAGAACGATATCTGAAACAATTGATACGGTTTTGTTACTCAATTAAATTAGTAGTGGCTTTGTAGTGTCTTTAAAGTCCACTTCTTCCCCAAACTACGAGTGAAAGGGAAAATGTAAAAACTACCATTAAAGCAGCCCAAGCAAGACTTACTATATCCATGTGAATTATGTCCCCTATCTCTATGAATATGAAGAAATTCTTCCATTATTGATTACTAATCATAGTGGAATTAATGGTGCAGAGTCAAAAAGGAATTCTGCCCAAAGGCTATTGATGAACCAACCCCCAAAATCCAACCATAAAAACTTCCTATATCTGGTAGAATCGGAAAACATTAAGCACAAGCAAGATACAAGATATGCAGTTATTACCTTGGAATTCTCAAGTGAATGTTATTAATGGAACATGTAGGAATAATAAGACCCCCCTTTTTTTCTGTTGTTACCCCTCATAAGCAAAAGGCATAAAAATATACAATAAAGATGGATCACCACCTATCACATATCTCCCGTTTGATCTAAACCTTACCGTCTCCTGATTGTTTCACAGAGACAGTCGGGAGATAGACTACTCCATTTCCATTCTTTATTTACATTCTTTTTTGAGTTGCTGATGAGTTACTGAAAAGAAAGAAGTTTTTTTTCAACTTTTTTTATTTTATTTTTATTCTATTTCTATAAAATAAAAGAAAATAGAAAAGCCAACTATTCATGTTTATGTAATCTAATATTGATTGAACAATCAAATAGTGATTGAATGTCTGAGCAGTCAGAGACTCTCACGAGTCTGTATACAAAGTATCTTCCACTCTTTCCACAACTACTCATTTTATTCCCCATTCGACTATTCTAATCTAACTTAAGACCCAGTCAGTAGACGCTAGTACTGGAGGGAAATCAAGAAAGTAGTGATAGTTCTCCGCTTCTGCTGGGCACGAATTTGGCAATTTCTATCAGCAGAAAGAATAAGGGATTTTTAGTTTTTTGTTGATCAGGCGACACCCGGATTTGAACTGGGGAAAAAGGATTTGCAGTCCCCCGCCTTACCACTCGGCCATGCCGCCAAAACTATACAAAATAGATGGAAATATTCCCCCTTTTTTTGGGGGGGTTCTTTAATCAATCCTGGTTTGATTGGATTTGCATCCTCCTGAATTACGTTTTCCTTATCCCCTTCCTAATAAACTGAAAAATAAATAAAAAAATCCCTCCTCTGGAGTCGGTTGATTTCTTGCGATTAATTGTATAGTATCTCAAAACACACAAAGCCCTAAAAACAAAACTTGTTGCTTTTTTTCTATTGAAAATGGAAAGAAAATTTTTTGTTTTCGGTCACAGAATAAAAAATTCTGGGCAAATTGAACCATTAACTATTCGCTGTTAATTCATGAAAGGTTCTTGGATCTCAAATTGCGTTTCCTTATCCTCACTGTCATAAAAAAATGACATTGATACACAACTAATCAGTATCCATTCTTTTCACTAATCAATCCTTTTTTCAATTTCAATTATTCAATTATAACAACATATATGTGTATATGTAAACCCCAGAACAGAAATTGTTACACAGATATACCTAATCCGGCATCTTATATATATATAGATATATATGCATATATATACCCATAGGGAATTAAGGGAATTATCGTGCTCCAATTTTTTTTTTGAATCTATTGAATATCAAATAGAAATTATGATATAGCATGGCCTGTGTTGCCCCAAGTAGAACTGACTGGGATAGGCGATACACAGATAGATAGATAGCTCTATCCGCGTGTGCTTCATTTTAATTAATAAATACAATCCCCCTTCCGCACTTCAATCGTATTCCACGAATTAGACTAACAAATGGATAAGAATGTTTCTCTTCGCTGCGAATCATTTTTGAACAATGGAATCCACAAATCCGCAAAAAAGGTTCAGTGTGAAAAAAAGTAAAAGAAAAAAGTAAAAGTAAACTCTATACTGTTTCCTGATTATTCTGTCTTTATCTCATTCATAACGAAGAGATCAAATCCTGAATACATTTACTTTTCTGGTACCCAATCGGATCGTAATATCATAATAATAGGTAGAAATTGGATTAGGTTTGATATTCCATACAAC